CCGTCTTGGAACAATCCAGAGTCATCATTCCTTTTGGTTCGCACAACCAAAATATTTTTCCATAGGTCTAGAAGAAGATGAAAGAATACGAAATTGTATTAAGAACTATGTACAAAAAAAAAAGAGAATATTCTCAGGTTTCGAAGGAATTGCCCATATACGGATTCAAAAAAGAATAGATTTGATTCAGGTCACAATCTATATTGGATTTCCCAATTTTTTAATAGAAGGACAAACACGGGGAGTCGAAGAATTACAGATGAATGTACAAAAAGAATTTAATTCTGTAAACCGGAGACTCAACATTGCTATCACAAGGATTGAAAAACCTTATAGAGAGGCTAATATTCTTGCAGAATATATAGCTTTACAATTAAAAAATAGAGTTTCGTTTCGAAAGGCAATGAAAAAGACTATTGAATTAACTGAACAAACAAATACAAAAGGAATTAAAGTGCAAATTGCAGGGCGTATCGACGGAAAAGAGATTGCACGTGTAGAATGGATCAGAGAAGGTAGAGTTCCCTCACAAACAATTCGCGCTAAAATTGATCACTGTTCCCATACAATTCGAACTATCTATGGAGTCTTAGGTATAAAAATTTGGATATTTGTAAACCAGGAAGAAGAATAATGAACCTTTCTTTATCTCGCCATTCTGCTCAGCGATAGAAAGATTTTGGGAACTATCCATGTTTTTCTTTCTTCTTTTTTTTATATTAATCAAAGAAAGACGAACAATTATATAAGGTTGAATAAAAATTAGATTTACCCCCTTTTTAGTATAATTGCTATGCTTAGTGTGTGAATCGGTAGTTTTTCTTTAGAGTTTAGATTGAAAAAAGAACTAATAACCAACTTCTTGTTTCGTATTGTCAATATCCCAAGAAACAGTCACTATATGACTGAACCAATCATATAATCAATCATATAATTGTAGCAACTGAAATTTTTTTTTTTACAAAAAAAAATATGTGAAACAAAAAGAGGGATGTCAAAAAAAAGGAAAGATGATAGAAAGACATAATAAAGATCTCAATGATATATGATTCCAATATGTATGGTTTATGAAAAATAAACCAATAAAATAAAGGGCAGTGTGATAAAGCATCAATATTAATAGATATGATTTAATCAATATAATTTAATCAATATAAATATATTTATATATACATATATATATATTTATTATTTATGTATAATTTATGTATATATATAATAGATTATTATATATATAATAGATTTAATAGATTATAAATAATAGATTATAAATAGATTATAAAATAATAGAAAATTGATGAATAATTGAATCGAGCTTTGGGTTAATAAAAACTGAGGAGATTGACTCGGAAACAAATAACCAATTTTTTTGGGGAGCTCCATTGCAGAGTTCAGGCCTAAGCATTAATGAAGAAGTTATGGGAACGATGTAACCTGTGACTACATAGGATTTGACTGAAAAAAAAATCAATCCTAATGATTCATTGAGTAGGATGGCGGAATGAACCAAAAAAGATGGAATTCCTCTGAATGGTCATGAATTGACCTTACAAATAACAAATAAAGGAAGAAAGAGTCAATATTCGCCCGCTAACTTTTTTTTTAGATAACTTTTAGATAGATAACTTTTAGAGTGATTCAATAGAGATAAAATACTTTATAAAATTTGACACACTAAAAGAAATAAGAATTATCTAAAAACAAACATGTCTAATTATATATAAAACTCACCATGTAACGAATAAAAAAAAAATTAGTATATTCCTTATTTTGATGGAATGAAATACATAAATATCATGTGTATATGTAAGATTTCTGAATCATTTCATTCGCGAGGAGCTGGATGAGAAGAAACTCTCATGTCCAGTTCTGCAGTAGAGATGTAATTAAGAAAAAAAAAACATCAACTATAACCCAAAAAGAACTAGATTTCGTAAACAACATAGAGGTAGAATGAAGGGAATTTCTTGGCGAGGCAATCATATTTGTTTCGGCAAATACGCTCTTCAAGCACTTGAACCTGCTTGGATCACAGCTAGACAAATAGAAGCAGGACGAAGGGCAATGACACGATATTCGCGTCGTGGTGGAAAGATATGGGTACGTATCTTTCCAGACAAACCTGTTACAGTAAGACCTACGGAAACACGTATGGGTTCGGGGAAAGGATCCCCAGAATATTGGGTATCCGTTGTTAAACCGGCCAGAATACTTTATGAAATAAGTGGAGTATCAGAAAGTGTAGCCAGAGCAGCTATGGGAAAAGCCGCGTCCAAAATGCCTATACAAACTCAATTTGTTATTTCAGGATAGGTAAACAAAAGGAAAGGAATTTTTAGAATGAAAAACAACGGTGGATTGCTTTATTTCTGGACAGACAATATTTCTTTTTTTTTCTTATCCCTTGCATTGAAATAAGAGATTAAAATAAAAATGATATGATTCAACATCAGACCCTTTTGAATGTAGCGGATAACAGCGGAGCTCGAGAATTGATGTGTATTCGAATCATAGGAACTGGTAATCAACGATATGCTGATATTGGCGATATTATTGTTGCTGTAATTAAGGAAGCAGTGCCTAACATGCCTCTACAAAGATCAGAAATAATTAGAGCTGTGATTGTCCGGACGTGTAAAGAACTCAAACGTAACAACGGCATGATAATACGATATGATGACAATGCAGCGGTTATCGTTGATCAAGAAGGAAATCCAAAAGGAACTCGAATTTTTGGTGCGATTGCTCGGGAATTGAGACAGTTGAATTTTACTAAAATAGTTTCATTAGCACCCGAAGTTTTATAATATTATAAATAAGACTAGTAGAATATCTAAAATAGATTCTATTAATAGATTGTGTCTCATGCATATACTTTTAATTTCTAATTTCTTAATTTAATAAAAAAAAGAAATCGACCAAAAAACAAAAAGAAACATGTTGATTATATCAAGATGAGGAAGTACCAAGAACTCTAGTTCGTCATGGGTAGGGACATTATTGCCGATCTAATAACTTCTATAAGAAATGCCGACATGGATAAAAAGAGAAGGGTTCAAATAGAATCTACTAATATTACTGAAAACATTGTGAAAATACTTTTACGAGAAGGTTTTATCGAAAATGTTCGAAAACATCAAGAAAATCAAAAAAATTTCTTGGTTTCAACCTTACGACATAGAAAGACTAGAAAAGAGAATAGAATGATTTTAAAGCGTATGAGCCGACCCGGTCTACGAATATATTCCAACTATCAACGAATTCCAAAAATTTTAGGCGGAATGGGAATTGTAATTTTTTCTACTTCTCGAGGTATAATGACGGATCGAGAAGCTAGACTAGAAAAAATAGGAGGAGAAATCTTGTGTTATATATGGTGATTCTCCTGCGATACCCAAATTTTATCTCGAACTTACTATTTGTAAAATAGGGAGGAGAACTGAATTATAGAAATCTTCCTCTATTAGTTGATATTTAAAGGGGGTTACCTGGAATGAAAGAACAAAAATTGATTCATGAGGGTTTAATTATTGAATCACTTCCCAACGGTATGTTCCGAGTTCGGTTAGATAACGAAGATCTAATTTTAGGTTATATTTCAGGAAGAATCCGACGCAGTTTTATACGTATACTACCCGGAGATAGGGTCAAAATAGAAATGAGTCGTTATGATTCAACCAGGGGGCGTATAATTTATAGACTTCGCAACAAAGATTCGAATGATTAGATAATTCTTTTAAACGCTCTTTTCATAAGGATATAAATCGAAGTTCTAAAATGTAATAAACTAAATTTTAACTGATTTTTTTTTTTGAAAAAAAAAATGGATTAAGAATTAAGGTAAGGAATGAGAAATATGAAAATAGGGGCTTCTGTTCGTAAAATTTGTGAAAAATGTCGCCTGATCCGTAGGCGTGGGCGAATTATAGTAATTTGTTACAATCCGAGACATAAACAGAGACAGGGGTAATCCTTCTCAATTTTAAAATCAAGAACTTTCTAAAAGAAAAACCCATGTACATGTAAAAAGAAAGGATCCCATTTCATATGAAATGGATATCTACATAAAGATCATAAAGATATGTAGATTTTTTATTCTTATTTCTTTTTATTTGATTCTTATGAATATGAAATGAAAAAATATGACAAAACCTATAGCAAAAACTGGTTTACGTAAGACTAGACGTATTGGTTCACGTAAAAATGAACGTAGAATACCAAAAGGAATTATTCATGTTCAAGCGAGTTTCAACAATACTATTGTAACTGTTACAGACGTACGAGGTCGGGTGGTTTCTTGGGCTTCTGCGGGTACTTCTGGATTCAGAGGCACAAGAAAAGGAACACCCTATGCTGCTCAAGCAGCAGCGTTCAATGCTATTCGTACAGTAGTGGATCAGGGTATGCAACGAGCAGAAGTTATAATAAAGGGTCCAGGTCTCGGAAGAGATGCAGCATTACGAGCCATTCGTAGAAGTGGGATACTATTAAGTTTCGTACGTGATGTAACACCAATGCCACATAATGGATGTCGACCCCCTAAAAAAAGACGTGTATAGAAATAAGAATTCAAGAAATTCCAAGAGAAATCAATGATCTGATCAAATAATCATAAATAAAATAATTTTAGTATGGTTCGAGAGGAAGTAGCAGGATCCACTCGAACACTACAGTGGAAATGTGTTGAATCAAGAGTAGACAGCAAGCGTCTTTATTATGGTCGTTTCATTCTGTCCCCGCTTATGAAAGGTCAAGCCGATACCATTGGTATTGCCATGCGAAGAGCTTTACTTGGAGAAATAGAAGGAACATGTATAACACGCGCAAAATCTGAGAATGTGCTGCATGAATATTCTACGATAGTAGGTATTGAAGAATCAGTACATGAGATTTTAATCAATTTGAAAGAAATCGTATTGAGAAGTAATCTCTATGGAGTTACAGACGCATCCATTTACGTCAGGGGTCCAAAATACATAACCGCTCAAGATATTATCTCA